ACCAAATCTATCGATAATATCAGAATCTGATGAATCCGCCCAAGCAGGCTTACTAATGGGATGTCCTGAAAAGTTACAAAATTTCGCTTTAGCCAATGATCCAATCAAAGGAATAATTGGAACTATAGTATCAAACTTTTTAATAACAATATCTATAATAAATGACTTTTCTAACATTTGACTCCTTACTGCTGAAGGAGTTGGTCGTACACTTGAAAGATAACCCAGAAAATCGATAAAATGATTGGATAATTGGTTTATATGAATCCTATCCGGTTGAGACCAAAAGTAAAAATGACATTCCCATAAATTTACAAGGTAATATTTCCATTTCTTCATCAGAAGAGGGGTTCCTTTTGAAGACAAAATGGATTTTCCTTGAAATCTGAAATACTGTATGAAAGGATCCTTGAACAACCATAGGATAGTATGAAAATCATTACGAAAATCCACTAAAAAATGTTCTATTTTTCTATAAAAATGTGTTCGATCAAGAAAAGCTCTAGAAGACGTTGATCGTAAATGATAAGATTGTTTACGGAGAAAAACAAATATGGATTCCGATTCATATACATGAAAATTATATAGGAACAGGAAAAATCTTTGATTCTCTTTTGAAAAAAAGAGAATCATTTTCGTTTTTTGAGTAATAAGACTATTCCAATTATGATACTTGTAGAGAAAGAATCTCAATAAGTGCAAAAAGGGAGCATCTTGTATCCAAGAGCGAAGGGTTTGAACCAATAGTTCCAGATGGATAGGGTAGGGTATTAGTATATCTAATACATGATTTAAATGTAATAATTTATCCTCTAAAAAGGGAAATATGGAATGAATTGATCGTAAAGTAGTCATAGATTTGTCTATTTCTTGACTTTCTGGGGAAGATACTAATCGCAGTGAGAATGGAAGTTCCACAATGACTGCAACCCCCTCTGATATCATTTGAGAATCCAAATTTTTATTATGCCCGAAAAAAAAATTTGGATTAGAATCATTCGTAAAAATAATCAAATGCTTCTGTTGATACATTCGAGTAATTAAACGTTTAACAATTATTAAACTATATTTTTTGTCATAACCTAAATTTTCCATAGGCTCATAAAGAATCGATTTATTTAACCCATGATCATGAGCAAGCGCATAAATGTATTCCTGAAAGAGAAGTGGGTATAGGAAGTCCCGTTCTCGCGATCTATCTATCTTTAAATAGCCTTGTAATTCCTCCATTTTAAATTCGATTTGAACCAAAACCGGGGATTTCTTGGGTCATCAAATGATACGATACATAGGTACGATACAGTCAAAACAAGGTATCAAGGTATCATAGTAAGAAAAGATACCTTGGAAATGATTAATCCATGGATTCTCTCTTTTTCCATCCGATTGGTTCTTGTTCGTTATAAGATACCGAAGATGTTTAGAAATCCTTTATTTTTGCAACCCGATCGCTCTTTTGACTTTAGAATTATATTTCTCAATATACTGTTTCTTTTACACATTCGTCTCCGCACAGGGATATAATTAATAGAATAGTTAGGATTCAAAAAAAAAGTGAAGAATCCACTTATTAAAGTGATTTCATAACCTTTGCCCGCCCCAGGGACTAATATATTTCTAACGTATAATTAGATCGGGTAATTGGTAATTATTCGAATTAAGAACCGAAGCTCGTTGCTCTTTTTGTTTCCCTATAATTGGAGCTTTTTGGCTCTATCCATTTATTCACTCGATCCAACCATAATTGATTTTTTGTACCGCTCTAAGAATTAAAACTCTAACAAACTAAACAAATATTTTGTACCGATCCCGTAAGGGTTAAGTACTCTATCTTAAAGTTATTTATTTATGATATGAGTTATTCATTTATACGACATGCTGTTTTTTCCATTCGTTCCCTCTCAGGATCAGTCGGGGTCTTACAAACTCTACCAACGGTATGGACGAATCCGTTCCTTCATCCAAATGTGTAAAAGATTTTAGCCGCACTTAAAAGCCGAGTACTCTACCGTTGAGTTAGCAACCCAAAAATAGAATTATGGTGTGTAGATACGATCGAAAAAAAAAAGAGAGATTGGATTGCACAACCCCATCAAAAACATTTTTTTATAGTAAATTATGAACATAAAAATGAACAGCTATAATGCTGAAAAATTCCCGGATAAGATAAATGAAATATATCCCAGAGAATTTAAGGAACCTATCGCTTACATGAAGTAAAGTAAAAAAAAACTTATAGGGCGTGGATAAATAGATCTATTTATCCACGATCAATTATATTTTTTCAATACACTATTGTCAATATGAACGTTGAGAAAAAAAATATTATTATTATAATAAGAACTTGTGTTGGATTGGCATTTCATAGATAACCTACCTAGAGAATAAAAAAAGTGTAGATGTCGAAAAGAAAAAAATAATCAAGAAGAAAACCTCGGGTTTATTCAATATCCATAAAGATACCATAAGAAAGCTCGGCCCCTTTTTTTAGTGGAGTCTC